ATTCCTTATTTATAAACTATTTTCGATGAGAATTTTTATTTTAATTGAAAAAAAAATCTTTCTATATAGATAGATATTGAAGTGCTATCTCGGATTCAAAAAAAAAAAAGAGAATCATTTCTTTCAATACTCACTTATTATTAGTTAACAATCCTAATCCTCATATGCTTAATTCTGATAGGAAATAAAATAGTAAAATAATTATTCATCGAATGACTATTCATCTATTGTATTTTCATCAAATAGGGGGCAGGAAGATTCTATGGAAAAATGGTGGTTCAATTCGATGTTGTCTAACGAGAAGTTAAAGTTAGAACATAGGTATGGTTTAAGTAAATCAATGGGAAGTCTTGATGCTATTGGCCATACCAGTGGAAATGATGAACCCCTTCTAAATGATATGGAGAAAAATTGGAGTGATAGTGTTAGTTATAGTTTCAGTAATGTTGATTATTTATTTGGTATCAGGGATATTTGGAGTTTGATCTCTGATGACACTTTTTTAGTTAGGGATAGTAATGGTGACAGTTATTCCGTATATTTTGATATTGAAAATCATAGTTTTGAGATTGACAATGATAGTTCTTTTCTGAGTGAATTAGAAGGTTTTTTTTCTAGTTTTTTGAATAGGGGGTCTAAGAGAAACAATCACTACTATTATCATTACATGTATGATACTCAATCTAGTTGGACTAATCACATTAATAGTTGCATTAATAGTTATCTTCGTTTTGAAGTCAGTATTAATAGTTCCATTTCAGGTGGTACTGACAATTACAGTGACAGTTACATTTATAATTTCATTTGTACTGAAAATGTAAGTGGTAGTGAAAGTGGAAGTTTTAGTATAAGAACTCGTAATAATGGCAGTGATTTCAATATAAGAGGAAGATCTAATGATTTCGATATAAATAAAAAATACAGACATTTATGGGTTCAATGCGAAAATTGTTATGTATTAAATTATAAAAAACTTCTTAGGTCAAAAATGAATGTTTGTGAACAGTGTGGATATTATTTGAAAATGAGTAGTTCAGATAGAATCGAACTTTCGATTGATTCGGGCACTTGGGATCCTATGGATGAAGATATGGTTTCTATGGACCCCATTCAATTTCATTCAGAAGAGGAACCTTATAAAGATCGTATCAATTCTTATCAAAGAAAGACAGGTTTAACTGAAGCTGTTCAAACAGGCATAGGTCAACTAAACGGTATTCCCGCAGCAATTGGGGTTATGGATTTTAAGTTCATGGGAGGTAGTATGGGATCTGTAGTAGGTGAGAAAATCACTCGTTTGATTGAGTATGCTACTAATCGATCTCTACCTGTCATTATTGTGTGTGCTTCTGGAGGAGCACGCATGCAAGAAGGAAGTTTGAGCTTGATGCAAATGGCTAAAATATCTTCTGCTTCATATAATTACCAATCCACTAAAAAGTTATTCTATGTACCAGTCCTTACATCTCCTACAACCGGTGGAGTAACAGCCAGTTTTGGTATGTTGGGAGATATCATTATTGCTGAACCTAATGCGTACATTGCATTTGCGGGTAAAAGAGTAATTGAACAAACATTGAATAGGACAGTACCCGATGGTTCACAAGCGGCTGACTATTTATTCCATAAAGGCTTATTTGACCCAATCGTACCACGTAATCCTTTAAAAGGTGTTCTAAGTGAGTTATTTCAGCTCCATGGTTTCTTTCCCTTGAATCAAAATTCAAAAAATTAAAGTATAGCACTAGATTCAGTTATTTTGTTTGTAGCGAACAAGTATTTAGTTCATCATAATAAAAAAAAACTAAGAAAAATGTTCTTTGGTGATATAAGTTACACTTTCTAGTAAGAGTCAGAAGTTTCGGATAATTTTTTTTCTTCCGGATCCAGATCCATTTTTTATCTTACCCCTATTCATGATTAGGTATTATGAACCTCTATCAACAGGATAAAATAAAAAAGTGAATTTCTCTTTCCGAGGAATTCGAATTTTGGGAAAAAAAAAGAATTTTATCTGGCTATCTTACGCATTAATTAAGATAGACAATAATGAAAAAAAAAAAAAGAAATATCAAATATGGAAATGAAATAAAATAATTTCTACATCTATCGCATTTTTACTATGAATCCCTGTTTGTTGGATCCTATTATTTAGAGTCGCGAATTCATAATGAACTTCATTTTCATAAGAAAACTCCTTTAAAATAAAAAACTCCTTATTAGATTAGAAAGAAAGATAGAAAGAACATAAGGATGGGAGAAGAAGAATAATAAAATTTGTAAAAGAAGATTACCCTATTTATATTCGTGTAGAAAGATGAATAGGTACACTTAATTTAGTTCTACATTTTTGCACTTATTATCTATCCTTTTTTTTCTTTAAATTTAATATTTTAATATTATTTTTATATTTCAAATTTCTATTTTAATATAAATATATTATTTAGAAATTATATATTTATATATACTTAATTGTTTATATATACTTAGTAGTATAATATTATATAAAATACAATAGTCAATATTACCTAATATTACTTATAATAGATATACTTATCATATCATAAGATATCTTTCTAATAGATACAAATATATAGATACAAATATTAAATCGAGGCACCCATTCTATGACAGATCTCAACTTACCCTCTATTTTTGTGCCTTTAGTGGGCCTAGTATTTCCGGCAATTGCAATGGCTTCTTTATCTCTTCATGTCCAAAAAAATAAGATTGTCTAGATCCAATGGGACCAAATCCTATCAATTTATTTCAACACTGTATCATAATACAGATATTTTTTTAGTGCAATATGGTACGATATGTGGCTCTTTCCACACACAAATGAAAGAACTGTTATGTATGCGGATACATGCTATCTGCATAAATGCATGTATATATATATAGCTGGTTAAAAATGGATCAGTAAATATTTTTAATAGAAGGTCAATGTATCTAACCAATTACTCCACATCAGAATAGTGCTAGTTGATGAAAGTTACTTCGGGATCAAGAAAGGTAAAGTCAAATTTGGGTTATTCTCTCAATTCCAATCGAATGCAACTGGATCTAGTATAGTATGAATTGGCGATCAGAACATATATGGATAGAACTTATAAGGGGGTCTCGAAAAACAAGTAATTTTTGCTGGGCCTGTATCCTTTTTTTAGGTTCACTAGGATTCTTAGCGGTTGGAACTTCCAGTTATCTTGGTAGGAATCTGATATCCATATTTCCATCTCAGCAAATTCTTTTTTTTCCACAAGGAATCGTGATGTCTTTTTATGGGATCGCAGGTCTGTTCGTTAGCTCCTATTTGTGGTGCACAATTTTGTGGAATGTAGGTAGTGGTTATGACCAATTCGATAGAAAAGAAGGAATTGTGTGCATTTTTCGTTGGGGATTTCCTGGAATAAATCGTCGCATCTTCCTTCGCTTCCTTATGAGAGATATCCAATCAATCAGAATTGAGGTTAAAGAGGGTCTTTATCCTCGTCGTGTCCTTTATATGGAAATCAGAGGTCAAGGGGCCATTCCCTTGACTCGTACTGATGAGAATTTTACTCCACGAGAAATTGAACAAAAAGCTGCCGAATTGGCCTATTTCTTGGGCGTACCAATTGAAGTATTTTGAAATGAATTGAACACAATAAAGAATAAATGTTTTATCGGCATGGGGGAAGGAACTTGCTAATTCCTTTTTTAATACAATTGAAGTCTTTTTGGAATGTTCATTTGAACAAAACATGTTAGATTATTCTATTTCCTCCTTCCTTTGTCGTGGCGACTCCCATAGAATAAACCAAAAAAGCAGGAGGGCGTATATGGAATAACTATAATAAACTATACTATAATAAAGAAGAAAATTAAGAAAAGAAGAAATTTTTGTATACCATTTGTATACCAAAAGTATTTCGTATGCGTATGGATCCCAACTCAATTCTTTTCTACTAGAAAATTTCTACTAGAAAAAAGACTAATCTAAGGCTAATATAATAAGTAAGGATTCATCAAATATATCCAAGATTTATTTCGTAATACGGAATTCATCTCATCTTTTTAGGCCCAAAATTTTGATGATACCTTTTTTCCTTGGTTGTGGCTAGGCGGTGAAACATTTCGAAATAATTAACTGAGGGGGGTTTTCGTTTCTAAATCCGATTCGTTATTTTAAGTGGGTTTTCGAGTATTCATAGAAAGGAACAAATGAAGATGAAATTGCTTCGAATTTGCCCATTCGAATTTGCCCAATTGAGATATCTAGGAATAATATTGATTTTGCATTTTTATCCGAAAAGGGCGAACCCTTATCCCATTTCTATATTCCTTCTAGATCCAAGAACTAAATTCAATTTTGACACAAAAATTGGAATGAATAGACCCATAGGTTCAATACCTTGTTATAGAACTCGTGCTTCAGAGAAATATCATATAGAGTCAACGAATGAAGCAGGTTCATTAACGATTCAATTCACAGATAAAAAATGAAAAAAAAGAAAGCATTGCCTTCTTTCCCATATCTTGTATCTATAGTATTTTTGCCCTGGTGGGTCTCTCTCCCATTTAATAAATGTCTGGAACTTTGGGTTACAAATTGGTGGAATACCGGGCAATCCAAAACTCTCTTGAATATCATTCAAGAGAAAAACGTTCTAGAAAGATTCATAGAATTAGAAGAACTCTTTCTGTTGGACGAAATGATAAAGGAGTACCCGGAGACACATATACAAAAACTTCGTATAGGAATACACAAGGAAACGATACAATTGGTCAAAACACACAATGAATATCATCTCCATATCATTTTGCATTTCTCGACAAATATAATCTCTTTCGCTATTCTAAGTGGTTATTTTATTTTGGGTAATGAGGAACTTGTCATTCTTAATTCTTGGGTTCAGGAATTCCTCTATAACTTAAGTGACACAATAAAAGCTTTTTCGATTCTTTTAGTTACTGATTTATGGATTGGATTTCACTCGACTCATGGTTGGGAACTAATAATTGGTTCGTTCTACAACGATTTTGGATTGGCTCATAACGATCAAATTATATCTGGTCTTGTTTCCACCTTTCCAGTTATTCTAGATACAATTGTGAAATATTGGATTTTCCATTATTTAAATCGTGTATCTCCTTCGCTTGTAGTCATTTATCATTCAATGAATGAATGAAGAACTCATTTGATCTCCTGATATCAATCAAATAAATCAGAATCTTTCTTCCTTTATAAAGAAACCATTTTGAATCTTACTTAATTCTTTATATTTTATTTCTACCAGTTCAAGGTATTCGTCCTATATTACAGTACAACTATTCCAGTACAATGACAGACTCGTGCATAGGGAACTTTACTAGTTCCCTATCTAATTTATTGTAGAAATTCCGAGATCCATGATTGGACATGCAAAATAGAAATACTTTTTCTTGGGTAAAGGAACAGATGACTCGATCCATTTCTGTATCGATCATGATATATGTAATAACTCGAGCATCCATTTCAAATGCATATCCCATTTTTGCGCAGCAGGGTTATGAAAACCCACGAGAAGCAACTGGACGAATTGTATGTGCTAATTGCCATTTAGCTAATAAGCCCGTGGATATTGAAGTTCCGCAAGCTGTGCTTCCTGATACTGTATTTGAAGCAGTTGTTCAAATTCCTTATGATATGCAACTGAAACAAGTTCTTGCTAATGGTAAAAAAGGGGGTTTGAATGTGGGTGCTGTTCTTATTTTACCCGAGGGATTCGAATTAGCCCCCCCCGATCGTATTTCTCCTGAGTTGAAAGAAAAGATAGGAAATCTGTCTTTTCAGAGTTATCGTCCCAATAAAAAAAATATTCTTGTGATAGGTCCTGTTCCGGGTCAGAAATATAGTGAAATCGTCTTTCCCATTCTTTCCCCCGACCCTGCTACAAAGAAAGACGTTCACTTCTTAAAATATCCCATATATGTGGGTGGGAACAGAGGAAGGGGTCAGATTTATCCTGATGGTAGCAAGAGTAACAATACAGTCTATAATGCTACATCAGCAGGTATAGTAAGCAAAATAGTACGTAAAGAAAAGGGAGGATATGAAATAACCATAGTTGATGCATCGGATGGACGTCAAGTGGTTGATATTATACCTCCAGGACCAGAACTTCTTGTTTCAGAGGGTGAATCCATTAAGCTTGATCAACCATTAACAAGCAATCCCAATGTAGGAGGGTTTGGTCAGGGAGATGCAGAAATAGTGCTTCAAGATCCATTACGCGTCCAAGGCCTTTTGTTCTTCTTCGCATCTGTTATTTTGGCACAAGTTTTTTTGGTTCTTAAAAAGAAACAGTTTGAAAAAGTTCAATTGTACGAAATGAATTTTTAGGTCCAGAGATTCCTTAACATTTGGTAAAAAGTGCCGATTTTTTGTCCATCGATACAATTATGTATGATCAAAAAATTCTGTAAATCCTTTTGCTTGCTTTGTTTATACTCTTTTTGTTTTGCAGGACGCCTGGAATTCATTACTTGTATTCCATTTTAGTAATAAACAATAGGCATACAAACAAATACAAAAGAAGAGAATACAAGGCAAGGATGATAAAAATGAAAGGAACAAATACTTTTAGGAAGGATTACTAGTCTTCCTAATCTTCTATTCGACGCAAGACGACACAAGAAAACGGGTGAAAATTCCTTTTTCTTGTGTCGTCTTGTATCAAAATAATAATTATTTTTTTCCTGTTCATCAAAGATTACTATTCCTTTCCTTCTTTTCCGGGTCTATCGGAACTCCTTTGTTTAGATTCATAAGAAGTGGTGGACAAACAAAGGAAAAAAAGGATTATGGGTGAATAAGTTATTGAGCAAATAGAATTTATTCACTTATTCAATATCTTCACTTATTCAATAATCTTCACTTATTCAATATAAGTTAAACTTCTAACTTAGAGAAATTATTCAAACAAAAAGACTGTTCTGGTTGAAAGGCAGATTTTATTTTTACGAATATCCAAATCTTTATTTATTATATGATCAGATATATGATCAGAGTTTTTATTTTATTTTTAGAGTAGTTTTGATTAAGGTTCTATTAGTTTAGTCTAGAAATGATTTGCAGGATGTCTCATCCCTAGAAATCAATATAATTATTATATTGGATTATAGATAAAATTGATTGATTCGTTCTTTCTTCTTGCTTCCAGTTAATATTTTGGGGGAAGGGCAGGGACTATGAATCAACCACTAGATTCAATTGTTCACAAATATCATTAAGAAACAAAAGAATAGAGTGGTTTGAAACATCAGAGCAAAGGATCCTTTTTGTCATTTCTACAAAACAAATATAATATTTTGATTATGCTGACTGGATAACTAACCAATTTGTAGGTTATGGAATAGATCAAAGTCTCATTATAAGAGTAAGAACTCCGCGGGCCCTTTCCGCTCTAATCAGACAAAGGAGGGTAAGGACCCGCTAAGTTCTTACTTTTTCATGTCTACAACCCAGCTCATCCGATT